AATAACAGATGCGAAGAAGAATAAAAGGCCTTGGACGCGTAATGGATCCTGAAGCACTATTTCTGCATCCCCCTGACCAAACCCTCCCACATTAGGATTGCTTGTTAATGGTTGATCAAGCTTGATCGATTCCCCTTCTGAAACAAGAAGTTCTGGCCCGGGAGGTATAATATCAATCACTTGGCGTCCATCCGATGTATCGACTATGGATATTTCATATCCCCCTTTTTCTTTACGTAGTATTTTTCTTACTATACCTGTTGACGTAGCATTATAGACCGTATTGTTACTCTTACTACCATCAGGATAGATCTGTCCCCTTCCTCGGTTTCCCCCTACATATATGGGATATTTTAAGAAATGAACGTCTTTCTTCGTAGCAGGATCGGGGGAAAGAATGGGAAAGACGATTTCACTATATTTCTGACCGGGAACAGGGCCTATCACAAGAATATTTTTTTTATCGGGACGATAACTCTGAAAAGAGAGATTTCCTATCTTTTCTTTCAACTCAGGAGAAATACGGTCGGGCGGCGCTAATTCGAATCCCTCGGGCAAAATAAGAACAGCACCCACATTTAACCCTCCCTTTTTCCCATTAGCAAGAACTTGTTTCAGTTGCATATCATAAGGAATTCGAAGAACTGCTTCAAATACAGTATCGGGAAGCACAGCTTGGGGAACTTCAATATCCACGGGCTTATTAGCTAAATGGCAATTGGCACATACAATTCGTCCGGTTGCTTCTCGTGGGTTTTCATAACCCTGCTGCGCAAAAATGGGATATGCATTTGAAATAGATGTCCGAGTTATTACATATATCATGATCGATACAGAAATAGATCGAATCATCTGTTCCTTTACCCAAGAAAAAGTATTTCTATTTTCCATGTCCAATCGCAGATCCCAGAATTTCTACAATAAATTAGATAGGTAGCTAAGCTAATCTAGTTCCCTATACACGAGTCTGTTGTCATTCTACTGCAACAGTTGTACTGGAATGATGAATACCTTGAGCAGGTAGAAATAGAAAGAATTTTGCTAAAAAGGAAAAGGGCTTTCTTTCTAAAAGAAGAAAGATGCTAATTTGATTAATATCAGGAGATCAAATGAGTTTATGCTTCACTAATTGAATGATAAATGACTACAAGCGAAGGAGATAGACGGTTTAAATAAAAAAAGACCCAAAATTTCAAACATGTATCTAGAATCACTGGAAAACTACAAACAAAAATAGTGAAAATTAGCTCGTTAGGAGCCCATCCAAGATCATTGTAGACCCAACGAATTAGTAGTTCCCAACCGCGGGTGGAGTGAAATCCAACAAAAAAATCAGTAACTAAAAGAATACTAAAAGCTTTTATTGAGTCATTTAAGTTATAGAAGAATTCCTGAACCCAAGAATTCAAAATGACAAGTTCCTCTTTACCAAGAAAAAAAGAACCACTTAGAATAGCCAAACAGATTATATTTGTCGAGAAATGCAAAATGATATGGAGATGATCCTCATTATCTATTTTGGCCAATTGTATTATTTCCTTGTGTATTCCTATAGGAGGTTTTTGTACATGTGTCTTCGGTTTCTCTTTTATCATTTCGTCCAAGAGAAAAAGTTCTTCTAATTCTATGAATCTTTCTAGAACCTTTTTCTCTTGAATATCAGTTAAGAGAGTTTCGGATTGCCTGGTATTCCACCAATTCTTAATCCAAAGTTCCAGACATTTGTTAAAAGAGAAAGAGACCCCCCAGGGCAAAAGTACGATAAATACAAGATATAGGAAAGAAGGCAATGCTTTCTTTTTTTTCATTTTTGATCTGTAAATTGAGTTGTTAATGAATCCGCTCCATTCGCTGACTCTATTTCATTCGCTGACTCTATATGATATTTCTTTTTCTTTGAAGCAAAAATTCTATAACAAGGTTTGAGACCTTGTATATATTTCTCTTTTTTGTATACTAGTGGAATTTCATTGCATTGGGTTCTTTCTTAGATCTAGATGGAGTGGAATAGAGAAATAGAATAAAAAAAAGCGCTTTCGGATGAAAATGGAAGAATATTATGCCATCACTTGGACAAAACAAATTAGAAGCAATTTTCTCTTATCCTCGTTTGTTCCTTCCTTTAGATAAATACTCGAAAATCCCCTTACAATAACGAATCCAATTTCGAAGGGACCTCCTCCCCGTGTTGAGAAAATCTTCTTCCAATTCGTCCTCATTCAATTCATTTCAAAAAAATGCAATCGGTACTCAAAATACTTCAATTGGTACACGCAAGAAATAGGCCAATTCGGCAGCTTTTTGTTCTATTTCTCGTGGAGTAAAAAACTTCTCATCAGTACGAGTCAAGGGAATGACCCCCTGGCCCCGGATTTCCATATAAAGGATACGACGAGGATAAAGACCCTCTTTAACCTGAATTCTAATTGATTGGATATCCCGCATAAGGAATCGAAGGAAGACGCGACGTTTTATTCCAGGGAATCCCCAACGAAAAATGCACACTATTCCCTCTTTTCTATCGAATCGGTCATAACCACTGCCTACATTCCACAAAATAGTGCACCACAAGTAGGAGCTAATGAATAGGCCCGCGATTCCGTAGAAAGACATCACGACCCCCTGTGGAAAAAAAAGAATTTGTTGAGATGGAAGTACAGATATCATATTCTTACCAAGATAACTGGAAGCCCCAACCGATAAGAATCCTAGTGAACCTAGAAAAAGAATACAGGCCCAGAAAAAATTACCTCTTTTTCGAGAACCTTTTAGAAGTTCTATCCATATGTGTTCTGATCGCCAATTCATATTAGATATACTAAATCCAGCAGCGGTCGATTGAAATTGAGAGAATAAGCTAAATGATTTTGACTTTACTTTTTTTGATTCTGAAATCGCCTTCAGCAACGAGTACTCCTGTGAAATAATTGGTTAGATACATTGACTTTCTATTCAAAAAATATTCGTCGATCCACTTAAAATAAAACTCGCTATACCCGGCTCCGCATATGCATGCATTTATGCTCGTAGCCTATATCCGCATCCATAGCCGTTTTTCGTTTGTGTGTAGAAAGAACCACATACCCTACCATATTACTTACACTAAAAAATATCTGTATTATGATCCTGCGTGGAAATACATTGAGAAAATTCGCCCCCGTCGGTTCTAGACAATCTTATTTTTCTGCACATAAAGAAATAAAGAAGCCATTGCAATTGCCGGAAATACTAAGCCTACTAAAGGCACGAAAATAGAAGGTAAGTTAAAATCCGTCATAGAATAGGTGTCTCAATTCAAATTTACTATTTCTATCTATTCGAAAAATATCTTAAGATTCTTATAATATAATTAAGTATATCTATTATAAGGAATATTGACTATTGTATTTTTTAGTTTGCAAAATAAAGATTTTTTATAGAATACTTTAGTATTCTATAAAAAAAAAATGAATGGAATGGATAATAAGAAAATTGCAAAAAAAGAGAACTAATTCAAAATTCAAAAGATTTGATTTTTCTTTTCCCGTCCTCACGGCCTTTCTATCCTTCTAATCGAACTTGAAATTGGATTCAAAAGAAAGCGATTGTGAAAATGAAATACCTCTTTCAGAATACCCTTTAAAAAAGGTCTCAGTACGACTTTTAGTCGAATGCGCCCATTTCGAATCCTAAATAAGTTTCGTCTACCTACTTCCACATGCAATACTTCTTCAACCACTCTCGGACCCCTACAAACGCAAGATGCGCGTCAGGTTTTGAAATAAGGATATCCCCCAGCCCCAGTATACCGAAACTCGCTCTTATCCTATCCCACCGGTTGTAAGGATTCATACATAGGGCTTTTTAGTTGATTGATAGTGCCATAAAGTTGAAGCTTTTTTAGACTTTTTTATTAAGCTGTAATTTCCTTCCTGCATACGCGGTCCTCTATTCTCTAGAAGCTCATACAATAATGCGCGGTAAAGGCGGAAAAATAGCATACTCAATCAAAATCAAAGGGCAAATTCTCTTGCTTACTACAGATCTCATACTACCCCCTTAGACTTTTTAAGGCGATATACCACCCAAAGGGTATGAAAATGCCGGGTGGAGTTAGCTTTTCGATGAAGACCCGTCCCGTGCAGCGAAGTCCTATTAGTAAGACCCCGCGCAAGACGCAAGAATGGATTATAGAAGAATATTATTCCGAATACTCCTCCGGACGCGTATAGTAGCATTTCGATTCCTAATCTTTTTTCATTGATTCTTTCCCAATACAATAAATAAATACTATATTTGTATTTATTTATTGTATTATACCTTTATATATTCTAAATATATAGAATAGAGGAATCTCTATTTGTCAAGTCTCATGATCGTATCAAGATCTATTTTTATTCGGCTCAATCTTAAAAAAAAAAGATTGAGCCGAGTTTAATTGCAATCAATTAGAAGAATAAAGAAGAATTACTGCATTTTGTAACTGATTTTTTCTCTTTCTATTTCGCTTCTTTTTTATTTAGACCTTCTTTATATCTAGTTTTATCTACTTATCTAGTTTATCTACCGGCTCGAACTCGAATTTGATCGCCTTCCATACTTCACAAGCTGCGGCTAGTTCAGGACTCCATTTGCAAGCTGCTCGGATAATTTCATTACCTTCACGAGCAAGATCGCGTCCTTCATTACGAGCTTGTACACAAGCTTCTAAAGCCACCCGATTAGCTGCTGCACCAGGTGCATTTCCCCAAGGATGTCCTAAAGTTCCTCCACCAAATTGTAATACAGAATCATCTCCAAAGATTTCGGTCAGAGCTGGCATATGCCAAACATGAATACCCCCTGAAGCCACCGGTATAACACCTGGCATGGATACCCAGTCCTGAGTGAAAAAGACACCGCGAGCACGATCTTTTTCAATAAAATCATCGCGCAATAAATCAACAAAACCTAAAGTCATTTCGCGTTCCCCTTCTAACTTACCTACTACTGTACCGGCGTGGACATGATCTCCCCCAGACATACGCAATGCTTTAGCTAATACACGAAAATGCATACCATGATTTTTCTGTCTATCAATAACTGCATGCATTGCCCGGTGAATGTGAAGAAGTAGGCCATTGTCGCGGCAATAATGAGCCAAACTAGTATTTGCAGTGAATCCCCCAGTTAAGTAGTCATGCATTACAATAGGAGCCCCTAATTCCCTCGCAAATACAGCTCTCTTAATCATTTCTTCGCATGTACCTGCAGTCGCATTCAAGTAATGCCCCTTGATTTCACCGGTTTCGGCCTGTGCTTTATAAATAGCTTCGGCACAAAAGACAAAACGGTCCCTCCAGCGCATAAATGGTTGTGAGTTTACGTTTTCATCATCTTTGGTAAAATCAAGTCCACCGCGTAGACACTCATAACACGCTCTACCATAATTTTTTGCGGATAATCCCAATTTTGGTTTAATAGTACATCCCAAAAAAGGACGGCCGTACTTGTTCAACTTATCCCTTTCAACTTGGATACCATGAGGCGGACCTAGGAAAGTTTTTGAATAAGTAGGGGGAATTCGCAGATCCTCCAGACGTAGAGCGCGTAGGGCTTTGAAACCAAATACGTTACCCACAATGGAAGTAAACATGTTAGTAACAGAACCCTCTTCAAATAGGTCTAATGGATAAGCTACATAAGCGATATATTGATTTTCCTCCCCAACAACGGGCTCGATGTGATAGCATCGTCCTTTGTAACGATCAAGACTGGTAAGTCCATCAGTCCAAACAGTTGTCCATGTACCAGTAGAAGATTCGGCAGCTACTGCAGCCCCTGCTTCTTCGGGCGGAACCCCCGGCTGAGGAGTTACTCGGAATGCTGCCAAGATATCAGTATCCTTGGTTTCATACTCCGGGGTGTAGTAAGTCAATTTATAATCCTTAACACCAGCTTTAAATCCAACACTTGCTTTAGTTTCTGTTTGTGGTGACATAAGTCCCTCCCTACAACTCATGAATTAAGAATTCTCACAACGACAGGGTCTACTCGATATGGATTAGGCGTAAATGAAACCTTTGCAAAAATCTTTTAAAACAAAAAGGATATTCAATTAATATCAACTCATTAAAGAAAATGGAGGGCATGCTTAAGTTAATGAATATGTTTCATTCATATATAATGCGTACACCCTGTGTATGTTCTATCCTATAGGAATTCTACTATAGGAATTCGATAGGAATTGAGTTGTTGTTATGGTAAGTTAACATGGTTCATTATTAAACCATGGATTTGATTCACCAAATCCATCATTATTGTATACTCTTTGATAGATATAGCGCAACCCAAATCAATCCCTAATCCTTATTTTACAAGTTCTTAATAGGCCCCTTTCTTATTTTGAATGTAAATACCTAAATACTAAGAAAATTCTCTGTTGACAGCAATCTATGCTTCACAGTAGTATATATTTTGTATATCGAAGTCCTAGATAGGAAAGTAGAGTAGGGACAGATCCTCCACAAAAGGCGAAATGTATATGAAAAAAAGATTGATTGAACTTTCCAACGGACTCATTCCATGAGTAAACGATTGAATGGGATTCGCTTGGGCAACGAAATCAAGTCCTGGTCCCCTTTTCTCTCTTATTGAATTAACTAATTCATTTCCTTTTGACTTTCGGATTTTTGGCTCTTTTTTGGATTTGATTTGGCATGATTCAACAAGAAAAAAAGCAAAATTTCGACAAATTCCTTTTTTTTTGAAAATTATGTGATAATTATGAGAACCAATCCTACTACTTCTCGTCCCGGGGTTTCCACAATTGAGGAAAAAAGCACAGGGCGTATCGATCAAATTATTGGGCCCGTGCTGGATATCACTTTTCCCCCAGGCAAGTTACCTTATATTTATAACGCTTTGGTAGTCAAGAGTAGAGACACTGCCGGTAAGCAAATTAATGTGACTTGTGAGGTACAACAATTATTGGGAAATAATCGAGTTAGAGCTGTAGCTATGAGTGCTACAGACGGGTTGATGAGAGGAATGGAAGTGATTGACACGGGAGCTCCTCTCAGTGTTCCAGTCGGTGGAGCTACTCTCGGACGAATTTTCAACGTTCTTGGGGAACCTATTGACAATTTGGGTCCTGTAGATACTAGTGCAACATTCCCTATTCATAGATCTGCGCCTGCCTTTATCGAGTTAGATACGAAATTATCCATCTTTGAAACAGGTATTAAGGTGGTCGATCTTTTAGCTCCTTATCGACGTGGGGGAAAAATCGGACTATTTGGGGGGGCTGGAGTAGGGAAAACAGTACTCATCATGGAATTAATCAACAACATTGCTAAAGCTCATGGAGGCGTATCCGTATTTGGCGGAGTAGGGGAACGGACTCGTGAAGGAAATGATCTTTATATGGAAATGAAGGAATCCGGAGTAATTAATGAAAAAAATATTGAGGAATCAAAGGTAGCTCTAGTCTATGGCCAAATGAATGAACCGCCGGGAGCTCGTATGAGAGTTGGTTTAACTGCCCTAACTATGGCAGAATATTTCCGAGATGTTAATAAGCAAGACGTGCTTCTATTCATCGATAATATCTTTCGTTTTGTTCAAGCAGGATCGGAGGTATCCGCTTTATTAGGGAGAATGCCCTCCGCAGTGGGTTATCAACCTACTCTTAGTACAGAAATGGGTTCTTTGCAAGAAAGAATTACTTCTACCAAAAAGGGATCTATAACTTCGATCCAAGCGGTTTATGTACCTGCGGACGATTTGACCGACCCTGCTCCTGCCACAACATTTGCACATTTGGATGCTACTACCGTACTTTCCAGAGGATTAGCTTCCAAGGGTATTTATCCAGCAGTAGATCCTTTAGATTCAACCTCAACTATGTTACAGCCTCGGATCGTTGGCAACGAACATTATGAAACTGCGCAAAGAGTTAAGCAAACTTTACAACGTTACAAAGAACTTCAGGACATTATCGCAATTCTTGGGTTGGATGAATTATCGGAGGAGGATCGTTTAACTGTAGCAAGAGCACGAAAAATTGAACGTTTCTTATCACAACCGTTCTTTGTGGCAGAAGTTTTTACCGGTTCTGCAGGAAAGTATGTTGGTCTTGCAGAAACAATTAGGGGATTTCAACTAATCCTTTCCGGAGAATTAGACGGCCTACCCGAACAGGCTTTTTATTTGGTGGGTAACATCGATGAAGCTAGCACGAAAGCTATAAACTTAGAAGAGGAGAACAAATTGAAGAAATGAAATTAAATCTTTATGTACTAACTCCTAAGCGAATTATTTGGGATTGTGAAGTGAAAGAAATCATTTTATCTACTAATAGTGGCCAAATTGGCGTATTACCAAACCACGCCCCCATTAACACAGCTGTAGATATGGGTCCTTTGAGAATACGCCTCCTCAACGACCAATGGTTAACGGCGGTTCTGTGGAGCGGTTTTGCGAGAATAGTTAATAATGAGATCATCATTTTAGGAAATGATGCGGAACTGGGTAGTGACATTGATCCGGAAGAAGCTCAACAGGCACTTGAAATAGCCGAAGCTAACTTGAGTAGAGCTGAGGGTACGAAAGAATTGGTTGAAGCGAAGCTAGCTCTCAGACGAGCTAGGATACGAGTCGAGGCTATCAATTGGATTCCCCCATCCAATTGAAGACAATCCAAAGGTTTAGTTGATACAAAGAAAAAGGGAAGAGGAGTAGAAAAAGTTATTAGATAGCGAAGCGAAGTAAGTCCAATGCTATCTAGTAATTTTTCTACCTACCTACCTACTATTGGATTTGAACCAATGACTCCCGCCGTATGAAAGCAATACTCTAACCACTGAGTTAAGTAGGCAATTTATCACCACAAAGGAAGACCCATTACTTCGATCGATTATAGATCGAATCCTTTTTATAAGCAATACTGCTCCGTTATTACTATGTTATATAGTAAGCAGATCAAAGGGATATCCTCTGGCATTAGAGAATATTCATCTTGACAAGAAATTATCTATATGTTAAGATATCTCTGACAAGGGCTATAGCTCAGTTCGGTAGAGCAACTCGCTTACACGTGCGCCAATGCTTTTCAAGGGAGCTTATTATGCAATGAACATAATTGATCTTATTGCAAAATCAATGTCTTACTTCATGGATTCGAGAGAATAGGAGAACAGTAGCCTGACAAACAGTCGGTTCAGTCCGATTCAGGTGCCAATTCAGGTGCCTAATCAAATAGAACCCTTATTGATTTGCTAGTTGATAAGGTAAATATCCAGCCCACTAAATGCTAGGCGTAATGAGGATAAGGGCCTCCAAAAAACTTCTTTTCGTTCTATGAACTTTAAGGTGTATGAAGTCTCATAGTCAACTCTTGCAGCGGAACGATAGAGACTCCATTTCACTTAGGTTGATTTAATTTAGGCCGGAGGCAGACCTAAGTCAAGGTAATCCTCCTTTGAAACACTTTGGTATTGCTCCTAGATAGATCATAATACAAATAATCAATCAGAGCACAGGGAGCCATCTCATTATCTTTCCGTAAAGAAAAACTATGGTGGACTAACTGATCTTTACATCAGTTGATGAAAGAGCCCAATGCAAAAAAATGCATGTTGAGTCTTTGAAACAGTTCGAATCATTTCGATAATAATCCGTTTGATCTGTTTTACCGAGAAGGTCTACGGTTCGAATCCGTATAGCCCTAATATGTCCTATTTTTAGATTTTAGGATAGAGATCCTATGTTTCCTTTAGTATAGTTTTCATTTTCTCATTAGTACTTGTTTATAGACTGGACGGTCGCTTGCGCCATAGAATAGAGATAAAAGCATTACCACAGGCTCATTCTTCGAAAATCATAGAGACAGGAAAAGAAAAACGAATTTCTATCAAATCAATAGAAGGAAGGATCCCTTACCCTATTTGAATTCCATCCTCCTTCAAATAGGATATGCTCTAAGTCCCTAGACTTCCCTATAATAACTGCAATGATTTTCTCCATCTTGCGAATTCCTACT